ATCCATTAACCCTAATCTAAAAAATCTAGACCTACCAATCGGTTGATTCGTTCTAATTCATTGATTTAATCGATTCGAAATAGTAGAAATAGAAGGGAGTCATTTTTGCAAACATGAATCCCCCTTTTTAATAAAATTCAAAAAAAAATTTCCTAAGAAAAGAATTTTTTCGTTATCTTGGAGCCTCGAAAGAAAGATCTTTCTTTACTTTGATGAAAAATTTTCTATTTTGATTTGTAATATATAGTTAAAATAGTTAAAATGGATTGGTCGTACCTATCCAATAATCTAGAATCGAATATGAAGAATTCGCTATTCACTCGGTTTTTGGTTCCTAATCATTATGTAGGAGAGATGGCCGAGTGGTTCAAGGCGTAGCATTGGAACTGCTATGTAGGCTTTTGTTTACCGAGGGTTCGAATCCCTCTCTTTCCGTACCTTCACTTAATAGACCTATTTTATTAACAACACCGGATCAAATAGCAATGGAGACCTTTATTCCACCAGTTAGACCTTTCATTGATATAGATTCTCTATTCCGAATTGCCGTGACCCATAAACTAGGAAGAATACCGGAAAGAATATGAAAATAGCCCCTCGGTCTATGATACATAAATGGGATAAAATCGGAATTAAACCCGTATTTTTCTTACTTAACCTTAGGTTAATTTAATTTGATGAAAGGGAATAAAATTGCCCGAACCCTTGCTATTTTATTTGAGTTTAGGGTTTAGTCTGACGAGAATAATATTCTATGACTATGGTTTCATCTATTTCCAAACCGACCCATTTTCTATCTATTATTTGATTGACTAATCCTTTATATTGGAATGGTTGAAGGGTCAAATGCTTTGGCACTTTCTCATGAGGGGAAGAGTTGAGAGAATTTTGAATCAGAGTTCTGGATTTTTGTTCATCCTTCGCCGTAATAATATCTCGGGGTTTGCAGCGATAACTTGGTATATCTACTATACGCCCATTCACTAAAATATGTCTATGGTTAACTAATTGGCGGGCTGCGGGAATAGTCGAAGCCATACCCAATCGAAAAAGGATGTTATCCAAACGCATTTCAAGTAATTGTAGTAAAACTGGACCTGTTGCCCCCTTGGCTTTTCTGGCGATACGAACGTATTTAAGTAATTGTCGTTCTGTAAGACCATAATGAAACCGCAATTTTTGTTTTTCTTCTAGGCGAATACTATATCCAGATTTTTTCCCGGAGCGCGGTTGCTTTCTAAGATCACTTCCAGCTTTAGGACTTTTATTAGTTAGTCCTGGTAAAGCCCCCAGGCGGCGTATTTTTTTGAAACGAGGTCCTCGGTAACGCGACATAAAGACTCCTTATTCTTATTTAGAATTCATTTCATTCTTTTTTTTTTTTGAAAATTGGATTTTACAGAATAAACCTAAACTAAAACTGAACTAAATGAAGCGAAGTTTGCTGAAGTAGTGTACTTGTACTATAAAGAAGAATGAGATAAATATTCAAACTTTCTATTTCTATTATTAGATATTAGAATAATATATATAAAAGATCCTTTCCTGACATAGTTGGGAGTTCCTATTAAGATAAGAATTTCATGGATTTTGAAAAAGGGGTAAAACACTTTTTCACTATTCTTGGATTTCAAAGGGAGATTATCAATTTTTCAAAAATGGAATAAAAAAATGAAAAATAGGAAAAGGCCGGCTATCGGAATCGAACCGATGACCATCGCATTACAAATGCGATGCTCTAACCTCTGAGCTAAGCGGGCCCACATAATAATAATAGGAATTTTCTATGCATAGGAATTCAATACACTATAGTGTCTCTAGAAATATAGAAAAGAATAGAATCTATAATTTCTCTATAATTTCCAATAAATATTGAATATTATAGAACAGAACGATTTATGTAGCGATATAGAATTTCGATTTCTTTATCACACTTCTAAATTCGAATATTATTCGATTCGATAGTCAAATTTTCTTTTTGATTTTGGATTCACACGACATTTGAAATTCTTTTTGTTACACTTCTATATTTTATATCCTATATATTTCTAATTCTATATTTCTTTCGAATTCGAATTAGTTAATTAGTTATAACTAATTAGACATTCCTCGGCTTTCATTCGTAAAAGGGGAAGTTAAGAAAAAAAAAAAGAAGAATCGTCCGTTGAAGTATGCCAAATTGCATGGGAGAAATGGCAGGAAGAGGAAGATATATGGGGTATATATCAATCTATATTGAATTGCCGATACAGAAATGATAAAATCCAATTTGATTGGATCAAATAAGGGTTTCCTATAGGTAACAAAGAAAATATTTTTTTCGAGATAGGAATCGCTATCTAATAAATTCAAGGATTCCAGTATAAATGAAAGAAAAAAGGAATGATATCATAATAAGATCCTAATCTCAAAACAAAAGGAAGGGGGATATGGCGAAATCGGTAGACGCTACGGACTTAATTGGATTGAGCCTTGGTATGGAAACCTACTAAGTGATAAC